AAGAGCCTTGAGCCAATAAAGACTGAGAAAATTGACTCAAAAACAAATTTCATTAAGAGCTCCGTTGTAAAATTAAGTAAGACCTAACCATTAAACAAGAAGCGATGGGAACGATGGAACCCATGAATGCAGAAGATTTTATTGAAACTAAATCCTAACGATTCATTGGTCGGGATGGCGGAAGGAACCGAGAAATAACTCATCTATTCTGATCTGAGAAGTAATGAATTAACCTTACAACTAAACTAAAATAGATATTTAGAGTAAATATTCGCCCGCGAAAACATTCTTTTTTGGATTGCTACATTTTGGATTTGGGGCAATCCGATACGATACAATGAAAAAAGAAATAGAAATTTATGCTTAATAGGTTTAATTATATATCCAAAATATCCAAACAGGGTATACAAAACACTAATAGGATTTAGATTCAATGTCAAAGAATACCGCGATTTCATCTATTATTCATTAAATATATATATATCAATTCAAATTAATCAAATTAAATATTTTGAATCCTTTTTTTTTTTTCGCGAGGAGCTGGATGAGACGAAACTCTCACGTCCGGTTCTGTAGTAGAGGTGGAATTCAGAAAGAACCATCAACTATAACCCCAAAAGAACCAGATTCCGTAAACAACATAGAGGACGAATGAAGGGAATGTCTTATCGAGGTAATCATATTAGTTTCGGTAAATATGCTCTTCAAGCGCTTGAACCCGCTTGGATCACATCTAGACAAATAGAAGCAGGGCGGCGGGCGATGACACGAAATGCACGTCGTGGTGGAAAAATATGGGTACGTATATTTCCCGACAAACCAGTTACAGTAAGACCCACAGAAACACGTATGGGTTCGGGTAAAGGCTCTCCTGAATATTGGGTAGCTGTTGTTAAACCGGGTCGAATACTTTATGAAATGGGTGGGGTCGCAGAAAATATAGCCAGAAAGGCAATTTCAATAGCAGCGTCCAAAATGCCTATCAAAACTCAATTTATTATGTTGGGATAAGAATGTAGAATCAAAGAAAAAAAATCCTGGGAATGAAAAATGTAAGGTTTTTTTTGACAAAAAATATTTCTTTCTTTTTCTTAGCCCTTTGCATTGAAAGAACAAATAAAAAAATGATTCAACCCCAGACACATTTGAATGTAGCAGATAACAGTGGGGCTCGAGAATTGATGTGTATTCGAATCATAGGAGCTAGTAATCGCCGATATGCTTATATCGGTGACGTTATTGTTGCTGTGATTAAAGAAGCAGTACCAAATATGCCCCTAGAAAGATCGGAAGTGGTCAGAGCTGTAATTGTACGTACCTGCAAAGAACTTAAACGTGACAACGGTATGCTAATACGATATGATGACAATGCCGCAGTTGTCATTGATCAAGAAGGAAATCCTAAAGGAACTCGCGTTTTTGGTGCGATCGCCCGGGAATTGAGGCATTTAAATTTTACTAAAATAGTTTCATTGGCGCCCGAGGTATTATAATAGTCTTAAAATATAAGATGAGACTATGATATAGTTATAGTAGAGTATTGGAAAGAAATAGATTCAAATAAATTTAGTAGATTGTGTTTCACGCATATACCTTTAATTTAATAATATAATTTTTTTTTCATAAACAAAAAAATAAGTAAAAAAAAACATGTTGATTATATCAAAATTTGGGGGCAACAAGAATTTTAGTCCATCATGAGTAGGGACACTATTGCTGACATACTAACCTCTATACGCAATGCGGGTATGGATAGAAAAAGAGTAGTTCGAATAGCATCTACTAATATCACCGAAAACATTGTTAAAATCCTTTTACGAGAAGGTTTTATCGAAAATGTGAGGAAACATCGAGAAAGCGATAAATATTTTTTGGTTTCAACCCTGCGACATACAAGAAATAGAAAAAGGCCCTATAGAAACCTTTTAAATTTAAAACGGATAAGCCGGCCCGGTCTACGAATCTATTCTAACTATCAAAGAATTCCTAGAATTTTAGGCGGAATGGGGGTTGTAATTCTTTCTACTTCTCAAGGTATAATGACAGATCGGGAGGCTCGGCTAAAAGGAATAGGCGGAGAAATTTTGTGTTATATATGGTAATCCTTCTTACACCCGCATTGGATCCGAAACTTTCTATTTGTTGTGAAAAAAAAACGAAAATAAATGCGGAGTGTATAATCTTATTCCTCCTACATTAGTTAATCATTTAAGGAAGTTTTACCTGGAATGAAAGAAAAAATGGATTCATGAGGGTTTAATTACCGAAGCGCTTCCCAACGATATGTTCCGGGTTCGTTTAGATAATGAGGATCTTAGTCTAGGTTATATTTCAGGAAAGATCCGGCGTAGTTTTATACGGAAACTGCCGGGAGATAGAGTCAAAATTAAAGTAAGTCATTATGATTCAACCGGAGGGCGTATCAGTTATCGATTCCCTAACAAGGATTCGGTGATTTTTCAACTTTAACATGAGTTTCCGCGGGAATACGATTCGAAAT